GCCATTTTAATGTTGGATTTTTTAGCATTGGGGCGTGCCCTATAAATTTAATAGTAATTTTTGGGCTAATATTTGGGGAAATTTGCGGCAAATTAATACGATATGTATGTATATATATATATATAACGCGGATAGCTAGCCCACATTTCAACTTGCTGGCCCGCACGTTCTCGAACCTTCCTTGGTTTTGGGGTTTGACAAGGATAACAGGATTTGCTGAGCGTAGGGGGTAGGGGGGTTTGTCGCGCAGAAGCCGAAAGGGGGGGCATATATATAGGGGTAAGTTGAAGAAGGAATGAATATGATATGCACTTGAGTTAGAAGTATGTAACTCTTGAGTTATGTCTTTCAATGATTAACCTACTTTAACTTAAGCAAGGAATATGTTCAACCTTGATTTATATTTGAGCCTGCACTCTGAAATGCAAGATGAAAGGTAACCAAAAAGGAGAACCCCTATGCATATAAGAGAATGCTCGGCATGCGGGGTTAATGAGGAGTATGTACTCACATCATTAATCAGATGCCAGATATAATTATCCGAGGGTGGAATTTTACAGTTATGTTCCTGAGATAGGAACCAGATGCAAGTAATAGTTCATTCTGTGCAACCCCCACAATTAGTGTCCCTGATCCTATCATGCATGATATGCAATTATATAAACCAGTTGGTGATCTCTTACTACATTAATATTCTCTTCCTTAAATTTTAGTTGGTTATTTCAAGGAAAATTTTGAGAGCCAATTTTAGGGGAATAATCTATTTCCCGGGTCAAAATAAATTATTTTTGAGTTTTAATAATTAGCTTTATGTACGTCTTGAACGTTAGTACTTGCTTTGGGGTTAATATAAATGAATGGTGATAATACATATATATGTACTAATGCATTATGTAATATAATGCATATATATGCACTAAACCATATAGGTTACTATCAGAAGATAGTTTAATTTAGAATTCTGGCTTTGGGAGCCAGGGGTGGGAGTTAAAATCTCTCTTTTCTGGGCGCTAGGGGGGAATTTAACCTCCGATCTTCGGATTACAAGACCGATGCTTTTATACTAAGCTACTAGGGCAAGCTCATTTTAGTGCTTTGTTTTCTACTCATCCTGCTAGTGGGCTAAGGATGAGGAACAATGCAAAGTAAAGGACTGATGCAATTTGTCCAATAATGATGTACGGGTGTTCTACGGGCATGCCTCCGATTCATGTTAGAATAATCATATCTGCTACTAGGGTTCAGAATAGGAATTGAGTGATTGGGCGGAATGTTAGTCCCCGTTGCTTTGAAGTGTGTAAGATTGGTACTACTATTAGTACTAGAATGGAGAATAATAATGCGAGTACTCCTCCTAGTTTATTTGGAATAGATCGTAGGATGGCGTATGCAAATAGGAAGTATCATTCTGGTTTAATGTGTGGAGGGGTAACTAGTGGGTTTGCTGGGGTAAAGTTTTCTGGGTCTCCTAGGAGATTTGGAGAGAATAGTGCTAATGATGTAAGGGCTAGCAGTATAACTACGAATCCTAGAAGGTCTTTGTATGAGAAGTATGGGTGGAAGGAGATTTTGTCTGCGTCGGAATTTAATCCGGCTGGGTTGTTTGATCCTGTTTCGTGAAGGAAAAGTAGGTGGAGGATGGTTGCGGCAGCAACAACGAATGGCAGAAGGAAGTGGAATGCGAAGAATCGTGTCAGGGTTGCATTGTCTACTGAGAATCCGCCTCAGATTCATTGAACCAGGGTGTCCCCTATGTAGGGAACTGCTGATAATAGGTTTGTAATTACTGTGGCACCTCAGAAGGATATTTGTCCTCATGGAAGGACGTAGCCGACGAAGGCTGTTATCATAACTAATAGGAGTAGAACTACTCCGATGTTTCAGGTCTCTTTGTAAAGGTAGGATCCGTAGTATAGGCCGCGAGCAATATGTATATAAATACAGATGAAAAAGAATGATGCTCCGTTAGCGTGAATATTACGGATAAGTCATCCATAATTTACGTCTCGACAAATATGGACTACTGATGAGAATGCGGTTGAGATATCAGAGGTGTAGTGCATGGCTAGGAATAGTCCAGTTAGGATTTGGGTGATTAAACAGAGTCCTAGGAGGGACCCGAAGTTTCATCAGACGGAAATATTAGATGGTGTTGGGAGGTCGACTAGTGCGTCGTTGGCGATTTTTATCAGTGGATGGGTTTTTCGTAGGCTTGCCATTAGTTCTTGTAGTTGAACTACAACGGTGGTTCTTCAAGTCACTGGTCTCGGTTAGAATCCGAGCAAGAATTATGACTTATTTTATGTTTTTGTTGTTGGTAGCTTTAGTTGTGGGCTTAATTGCTGTTGCTTCTAATCCTACGCCTTACTTTGCTGCTTTAGGTTTAGTAGTAGCGGCGGGGGTTGGGTGTGGGATTTTAGTTGGGTATGGGGGTTCTTTTCTATCATTGGTCCTTTTTCTAATCTATTTAGGGGGGATACTTGTGGTGTTTGCTTATTCAGCGGCTTTAGCTGCTGAGCCCTTTCCAGAGGCCTGAGGGAGTCGTTCTGTGGCTGGGTATGTGTTAGTTTATCTGTTGGGTGTTGTATTGGCGGCTGGACTGTTTTGAGGGGGGTGATATGAGGGCTCTTGAGTGGTTGTTGATGGGTTGAAGGAATTTTCTATATTGCGGGGGGATGTCAGTGGTGTGGCTGTAATATATTCTTTTGGTGGGGGGATGTTAGTTATTTGTGCGTGAGTATTACTTTTAACTCTGCTTGTAGTATTGGAGTTGACTCGGGGCTTAAGTCGTGGCACTCTTCGTGCTGTTTAAATAAGGGTTAGGAGGATGGCCAGGGTTAGGGTTAAGAGGAAGATGGTTAGGTAGGTTTTGATTATGCCCCGTTGAATGTCACTTGTAATTTTTGATATTACTATTTGAGTTAATGCTAGTCCTTTTGGTCCTGTGATTTCAAGTCATGTCTGGTCAAGCTTTGTGGCGACTGATTGTCCTAAGGTCAGGTTGAGTTTAGGGGGGAGTCGGTGAATTATTGCGGGGAAATATCCTAGTATGTTTGAGAAGTGGTGTAGTGGAATCGTTGGGGTAATTTTGACTTGTTTGTTGGTCATGGCTGTAAGTTCTATTGCCACTAGAAGTCCTGTAATAGTTACTATGAGGGCTGCCAGTTTAAGGGTGGCTGGTATTGTTATAATAGGTGTTTTTGAGGGTAAGAAGTTAGATGTGATGATAAGTCCTGCAATAATGCTTCCTCAGGCGAGTCGTTTAATTGGGTTAATGACTAATGGGTTATTTTCATTAATGGGGGATAATGGTAGGAATCGGGGGGATCCCATGGTTACGAAATATACTACTCGGAAGCTATAGACTGCGGTGAATGATGTGGCGATTAGTGTTAGGGTTAGGGCTCAGGCGTTGAGGTAGGAGGTGTTTAGGGCCTCAATGATGGCGTCTTTTGAAAAGAAGCCGGCTAAGAATGGGGTTCCTGTTAATGCCAGGCTGCCAATTGTAAGATAAGTTGAGGTGGCGGGTATTAGGTTGTGGAGGCCTCCTATTTTTCGGATATCTTGTTCGTCATTTAGGCTGTGGATAATTGAGCCGGAGCACAAGAATAGTATGGCTTTGAAGAATGCGTGTGTGCAGATATGAAGGAATGCTAGTTGGGGTTGGTTAAGTCCAATTGTAACTATCATTAGGCCTAATTGACTGGATGTTGAGAAAGCTACAATTTTTTTGATGTCATTTTGGGTGAGGGCACAAGTGGCTGTAAATAATGTAGTTAGTGCTCCCAAGCAGAGGCAAATGGTTAGTGCCAGATTATTGTTTTCTATAAGGGGGTGGAGGCGAATCAATAGGAAGATTCCTGCAACGACCATAGTGCTGGAGTGGAGTAGGGCAGATACTGGCGTAGGGCCCTCCATGGCAGAAGGGAGTCAGGGATGTAGGCCAAATTGGGCCGATTTTCCTGTTGCTGCAAGGATTAGTCCGATTAGGGGGACTGTCATGTCGAAGTTTTTTGATAGGAAGAAGATTTGTTGAATTTCCCAGGAATTAAGGTTTATTGCGAATCATGCTATGCTCAAGATCAGTCCGATGTCCCCTACCCGGTTGTAGATAACGGCCTGGAGAGCTGCTGTGTTGGCATCTGCCCGTCCGTATCATCATCCGATCAGCAAGAACGACATGATCCCAACTCCTTCTCAGCCAATAAATAACTGGAATATGTTGTTGGCTGTGACTAAGGTAATTATGGCCACTAAGAATAGAAGTAAATACTTGAAGAATCGGTTTATGTTTGGGTCAGAGTGTATATATCATAGTGCAAATTCTAGGATAGATCAGGTAACGTAGAGGGCAATGGGGGTGAAGATGAGGGAGTAGTGGTCAAACTTGAAGCTGATGTTTGTGTCAAATATGTGTGTATTCATTCATTGTCAGTTTGTGGTAATGCTTTCTATCCCCTGGTCTAGGAAGATTATGAGCGGTAGAAGGCTAATAAAGAATGAGGTGCTGACAGCGGTTTTAACATGTGTGTTTGCTCATTCTGGTTTTTGTGGTTTTGGGCTTAGTGTTGTTATTAGGGGTAATATAAGGATAATAAGAACTAGAATAAGTGAGGACGATATAATTAGGGTTGTTGAATTCATAGCTTCCACTTGGATTTGCACCAAGAGTTTTTGGTTCCTAAGACCAACGGATGAACTGTTATCCTTCAGAAGCGTGAGGAAGCCGCGGATTTTAACCGCGGTGCATAAGGATTAGCAGTACTTATTGATTTCTGTCCTTCCTTGGTGAGTAAGGGGATTTTAACTCCTGTCTTTAGAATCACAATCTAATATTTTGGTTAAACTATACTTACTAGTAGCATCAGCCTCACATAAGTTCTGGTTTTGTTACAAGGAGGATCACTGGGATCAGGTGAAGGGCTATTAATAGGTGCTCTCGGGTGTGGAAGGGAGGGAGTTTGGTAATATGGTTTGGTGTTGGGCCACGTTGAGACATTAGGAACATGTATAAGGAGTAGCCTGCAGTGATCAATGTTCCTGCTCCGGTAAGTGCGATGGTTCATGGGGATCAGTTAAATAATGTTGTGATAATCATTAGTTCTCCTATTAGGTTAGGTAGTGGGGGTAATGCCAGGTTGGCCAGGTTGGCAATGAATCATCATACTGCTGTTAGTGGAAAGATTATTTGTAAGCCTCGGGCAAGAATCATGGTTCGACTGTGGGTTCGCTCGTAGGCTGTGTTGGCTAAGCAGAATAGTATTGAAGACACAAGTCCATGGGCGATTATTAAAATAATGGCTCCTGAAAATCCTCACGGTGTTTGGATTAGAATTCCGCCTGCTACAAGTCCTATGTGGCTTACAGATGAGTAAGCAATTAGGGATTTAAGATCTGTTTGTCGGAGACAAATTGACCCTGTTATGATAATGCCCCATAGCGCCAGAATAATAAATGGGTATACTAATTCTTTAGACAGTGGGTCTAGTACAATTATTATTCGTATCATTCCGTATCCGCCCAGTTTTAGTAATACTGCTGCTAGTACTATAGATCCTGCGACTGGGGCTTCAACATGTGCTTTTGGTAGCCACAAATGTACTCCGTATAGTGGCATTTTTACTAGGAATGCAATTAAGCAGCCGGCCCATCAGATTTTGTGACCTCAGGAGTCTAGGAGTAGTGGTTGGGAATATTGGATTACTAGCATAGATAAGGTCCCAGTGGATTGTTGAAGTAGGAGTAGGGCGACTAGTAGCGGTAGGGACCCTGCCAAGGTGTAGAACAGGAAATAGGTTCCTGCATTAAGACGCTCGGTTTGGTTTCCTCATCGAGTGATAATGATTAGGGTTGGGATTAGTGTAGCTTCAAACATAATATAAAATATGATGATCTCGGTGGCGCCAAATGCTATAATTAAGAAGGTTTGTAGGGAAGTAAGAAGACTAATGTATAGACGTTGTCGACTAACGGGCTCAGGATTAATGTGATTTTGGCTAGCTAGAATTATTAGGGGAAGAAGTCAGCATGTCAGTACTAGAAGAGGGGTTGATAATGGGTCTGTGGCTAAGTATGAATTGGATGTGGTTCATCCAGTTTCTGATGTTCATTTTAATCATGTGAGGCTAATAAGGGCAATTAAGAGGCTGTGTGCGGTTGTGGTTGTTCATAGTCACTTAGGGGAGGTTAATCAAATTGTTGGAAATAATATAACAGTGGGGATTAGTACTTTTAGCATTGTAGAAGGTTAAGGTTTTGTAGGCGGTCAGTTCCGTGGGTTCGGGCTGTGGCTACTAGAAGTGCAAGGCCCGTGCTTGCCTCACAGGCAGAGAAGGCCAGTAGTAGTATTGGGGCCGCGGAGAAACTTGTTGATTCGAATTGTAAGGCCCATAGGGCCAGTGCAATAAATAAGGATAGTATTATTCCCTCCAAGCATAGGAGTGCGGAGAGTAGGTGGGTGCGGTGGAATGCTAGCCCTATTAGTCCTAAGATGAATGCTGAGCTGAAGCTAAAATGTACTGGTGTCATAAGGGGGTTATGGAATTAAACCATAATTTTCTGAGCCGAAATCAGAGGTCTTACTTTGGACTAACTCCCTATTCTGCTCATTCTAGGCCACCTTGAGTTCATTCGTAAATTAGCCCTAGGGTTAATAAGATTAGGACTGTAGTGGCTCAGAAGAATGTTCCGGTGGGGTTGTGGAGTTGATCTCCTCATGGCAGCGGGAGGAGGAGGGCGATTTCTAGGTCAAATAAGAGGAATAGAATTGCTACTAAGAAGAATCGTAGTGAGAAAGGTAGTCGGGCAGATCCTAGTGGGTCAAATCCGCATTCATAGGGGGATAGTTTTTCTGCGTCTGGATTCATTTGTGGTAGTCAAAAAGATACGATTGCCAGGATTGAGGATAGGGCTACTGTAATGGTAAGGATCGTTATAATTAGGTTCATTATCTTTCCCTGGGGTTTAACCAAGACTAAATGATTGGAAGTCACTTGTACTAACTTTAATACTAGAAAGATTATGAGCCTCATCAATAGATGGATACGTAGAGGAATAGTCATACTACGTCAACAAAGTGTCAATATCAGGCGGCGGCTTCAAAGCCAAAGTGGTGTTCGGATGTAAAGTGGTATTGGATCTGGCGAAGGAGGCAGACGGCCAGGAATGAAGATCCAATAATAACATGTAGTCCGTGGAATCCTGTGGCCACAAAGAATGTAGAGCCATACACCCCGTCTGCAATTGTAAAGGGTGCTTCATAATATTCCATGGCCTGGAGGGCAGTAAAATAGAGTCCTAATAAGATTGTGAGTGCTAGGGATTGGATAGCTTGTTTTCGTTCACCTTCTATGATGCTGTGGTGGGCTCATGTGACTGTTACCCCTGATGCTAGTAGTACGGCTGTGTTGAGGAGAGGAACTTCAAAGGGGTCTAATGTAATAATTCCTGTTGGGGGTCAGCACCCTCCTAGCTCAGGTGTTGGTGCTAGGCTTGAGTGGTAGAAAGCTCAGAAGAATCCTAAGAAGAAGAACACCTCAGAAGTAATAAATAGGATTATTCCGTAACGCAACCCCTTTTGTACTGGTGGTGTGTGGTGGCCTTGGAATGTTCCTTCCCGGATAATATCACGTCATCATTGGAATATTGTGAGAAGCAGGAGAATTATTCCAAGGGTTATTAGTGTTGTAGAGTGGAAGTGGAACCAGATTGCTAGGCCGGATGTCATTAATAGGGCACCGACGGCTCCGGTTAGTGGTCATGGGCTTGGATCAACCATATGATATGCATGTGCTTGGTGGGCCATTAGACGTTTTCTTGTAGGTAGAGGCTTAGGAGTAGTACAAAAACATAAGCTTGAATCATTGCTACTGCAACTTCTAGGAGTGTCAGAAGGAAGAGAACAGTGGCAGTTAAGATGGCTACTGTTGGTATTATTGGTAATAATACAAATACGGCTGTGGCAATGAGTTGAATTAGTAAGTGGCCTGCAGTTAAGTTGGCTGTAAGTCGAACACCTAGGGCTAATGGGCGGATAAATAGGCTAATGGTTTCGATAATAATTAGTACAGGGATCAGGGGGATGGGGGTTCCTTCTGGCAGAAGGTGTCCGAGGGCGACAGTTGGTTGATTTCGCATTCCAATAATTACAGTGGCGAGTCATAGAGGTACGGCGAATCCTATATTTAATGATAATTGAGTGGTAGGGGTGAAAGTATATGGGAGAAGGCCTAGCATATTAATAGTAATAAGGAATACTATTAATGAGGCTAATAGAAGGGCCCATTTGTGTCCTCCTACATTTAGGGGTATTATTAACTGATTGGTGAACCGGTTAATAAATCATGTTTGGAGGGTAATAAGTCGGTTGTTAATTCATCGGGATGGTGGGGTTGGGAAGAGGAGTCATGGTAGGGCAATTGCAATGGCAATAAGTGGAATTCCTAGAAAGGATGGGCTTGCGAATTGGTCAAAGAAGCTTGCTATCATGGTCAGTCTCAGGATTCTGTTTTGTGTTTTTCTTCACTTATTGGGGTGGGTTCATTTGGTGTAGTATGATTTAGGATTTTAGTTGGAATAATGGTGAGAAAGACGATTCATGAAAATACTAGAATTGCAAATCAGGGGTTGGGATTCAATTGGGGCATTTCACTAGAGGTGGTCGGTAGGCACCAAACTTTGGCTTAAAAGGCCAACGCTTTGTCCAATAATTAGCTTTCTAGTGAGGCGTCTTCTAGTATTAGTGAGGATCAGCTCTCGAAGTGCTCCAGTGGGACTGCTTCAACTACAATGGGCATAAAGCTGTGGTTTGCCCCGCAGATTTCAGAACATTGTCCGTAGAATACACCTGGGCGTGAGGCAATGAAGGCTGTTTGGTTTAGTCGGCCTGGTACTGCGTCTATTTTTACACCTAAGGATGGAACGGCCCAAGAGTGCAGTACATCTTCGGCGGATACTAGAACACGAACTGGGGATTCTATGGGGACCACTATTCGGTGGTCAGTTTCCAGGAGTCGGAACTGGCCGGGTGTAAGGTCCTGGGTTGGGATTATGTAGGAGTCAAAGCCTAGGTCTTCATAGTCTGTATACTCATAGCTTCAATATCATTGATGCCCTATGGCTTTAATTGTTAGATGGGGGTCGTTGATTTCGTCTATAAGATATAAAATTCGTAGGGATGGTAGAGCAATCAAAACTAGGATAACAGCTGGTAAAATAGTTCATACGATTTCGATTTCTTGGGAATCTAAGATGTATTTGTTTGTAAGTTTGGTTGAAACCATTGCAATAATAATATAAAGCACTAGAGTACTAATTAAGAATACGATTATTAGGGCGTGGTCGTGGAAGTGAAGAAGTTCTTCTATAACGGGTGATGCCGCGTCTTGGAATCCTAGTTGCGTGGGATGTGCCATTAAGCCTTAGGCTTAAGACATACAGGGATTTAACCTGCAATTTCACCTCGACAAGGTGATGTAATTTGCATATTTTACTAATGTCTTTAGAAGAAAGTGACAGAGTGGTTATGTGACTGGCTTGAAACCAGTATACGGGGGTTCAATTCCTTCCTTTCTCGTTAGTTTGATTGAACTTGTACGAATGCCGGCTCCTCGAATGTGTGATATGGTGGAGGGCAGCCGTGAAGTCATTCTACATTTGTTATGGTTAGCTCTACTGAGGATACTTCTCGTTTAGCGGCGAAGGCTTCTCATAGAATGAATAGGAACATAATTACTGCTACTAGGGAGATGAGTGACCCAATAGATGATACTGTATTTCATAGGGCGTAGGCGTCTGGGTAGTCGGAGTATCGTCGTGGCATTCCTGCCAGGCCTAGGAAGTGTTGTGGGAAGAATGTAAGGTTAACACCGATGAATATTACCCCGAAGTGGATTTTTGTTCAGGTGTCGTTTAGAGTATATCCTGTAAATAGTGGGAATCAGTGAACAAAGGCTGCTATAATGGCAAATACGGCACCCATTGACAGTACGTAGTGGAAGTGTGCAACTACATAGTATGTGTCGTGAAGAACGATGTCAAGTGATGAGTTGGCTAGGACAATTCCTGTTAGCCCGCCCACTGTAAAGAGGAAAATGAATCCAAGGGCTCATAGCATGGGTGTTTCTCATTTAATTGACCCTCCATGGAGTGTGGCCAGTCAGCTAAATACTTTTACACCTGTCGGGATAGCGATAATTATTGTTGCGGATGTGAAGTATGCACGAGTGTCTACGTCTATTCCAACGGTAAACATATGGTGGGCTCATACAATGAAGCCTAGGAGGCCAATAGCTATCATGGCTCAAACTATTCCTATATAACCAAATGGTTCTTTTTTACCAGCATAGTAGGCTACAACGTGTGAAATAATTCCAAATCCGGGTAAAATAAGAATATAGACTTCTGGATGTCCGAAGAATCAGAATAGGTGTTGGTACAGAATTGGGTCTCCTCCCCCTGCTGGGTCAAAGAATGTGGTGTTTAAATTTCGGTCTGTAAGGAGTATTGTAATTCCAGCAGCTAGAACTGGTAGGGATAGGAGAAGAAGCACGGCTGTTACAAGTACAGCTCAAACAAACAGGGGTGTTTGGTATTGAGAAATGGCTGGTGGTTTCATATTGATTGTTGTAGTGATGAAGTTAATTGCTCCTAAAATTGATGATACACCTGCTAGATGTAGTGAGAAAATTGTTAGGTCTACGGACGCTCCTGCATGGGCGAGATTACCCGCGAGTGGCGGGTAGACTGTTCATCCTGTCCCGGCCCCGGCTTCGACACCAGAGGATGCCAGCAGCAGAAGGAAAGAGGGAGGTAGGAGTCAGAAGCTTATGTTATTTATTCGCGGGAATGCTATATCAGGTGCCCCAATCATTAGTGGTACAAGTCAGTTTCCAAACCCTCCAATAAGAATTGGTATTACTATAAAGAAAATTATTACGAAGGCATGGGCAGTAACAATGACATTATAAATTTGATCGTCACCCAGAAGTGATCCGGGTTGGCTTAGTTCGGCTCGAATGAGAAGGCTTAGAGCGGTTCCCACTATTCCGGCTCAGGCACCAAATACAAGATAAAGGGTACCAATGTCTTTGTGGTTTGTAGAAAAGAATCAGCGTGTAATTGCCACAGGTAGGGTAGCCGAGTGCCCAGGCGGCGGGTTGTAGCCCCGAAGACAGAGGTTTAAGTCCTCTCCTTATCACAGCCTCGTGGTGAAGAAACATGTTGGATTGCAAATCCAGAGACGTAGACTAATAGTCTGCCGGGGCTTTTCCCGCCTTACTAGGCTTCAGGCGGGAAAAGTAGATGGATGCTCGCTGGCTTGAGCGCTTAGCTGTTAACTAAGAGTTTGTAGGATCGAGGCCTTCCCATCTAGTAAGGCCTTAGTTTAATAAAAACATTTGATTTGCAATCAGAAAATGCAAGATAGACTCTTGTAGGTCTTATCAGGGACTAGAAGATTCTCACTTCTGCTTAGAGCTTTGAAGGCTCTTGGTCTAATGTTATCCTAAGTCCCTAGGTGGCTAGTATTAGAATAGCTGGGGTTATCGGTAAAAGTCCTAGAGCAATTGTAGTGGCTAATGTAAGTGGGAGGGAGGACTGGGTTGTTTGGGTTCGTCAGGGGGTGGTCGAGTTAGTTGTGTTAGGGGAGATTGTCAATGTCATCGCGTAACAGAGGCGGAGGTAGAAGTACAGGCTGAGTAAAGCAGCTAGGGCTATGATTGTGGCCGTAATTGGGAGATTTTGTTTTGCTAGCTCTTGTAGGATTAATCATTTTGGTATAAATCCTGTAAGTGGTGGTAGGCCCCCTAGTGATAATAACACCAGAGCGGTGGTTGTTGTCAGGATTGGGCTTTTTGATCAGACCATTGAAAGAGTATTAATTTTTGTGGCGGATGATGTTTTTAGGGTGAGGAATGCTGCGGATGTTATGAAGATGTATGTTCCTAGGGCTAGAAGGGTAAGTTGGGGGGCGTACTGGAGGACAATAATTATTCAGCCCATATGTGCGATTGAGGAGTAGGCTAGAATCTTTCGGAGTTGAGTTTGGTTTAATCCCCCTCATCCTCCGACTAGTGTGGATGCAAGTCCTAAGGCAGTTAGTAGTATTGGGTCTACGGCTTGGGCTGTTTGGACAATAAGGGCGAATGGGGCAAGCTTTTGTCATGTAGATAGAATTAAGCCTGTTAGAAGGTCTAATCCTTGTAGGACTTCTGGCATTCAGAAGTGCATTGGTGCGAGTCCAATTTTAAGTGCTAAAGCAGTAATAATTATTGTACTGGCAATAGAGTTTGACATGTTATTTATGTCTCATTCTCCTGTGATTCAGGCATTTGTTGTGCTTGCAAATATAATTATCGCTGCTGCTGTAGCTTGAGTTAAAAAATATTTTGTGGTGGCTTCTACTGCGCGGGGGTGGTGGTGTTGCGCTATTAGGGGAATAATTGCTAGGGTATTAATTTCCAGTCCTATTCAGGCTAGCAGTCAGTGGGAGCTAGCAAAGGTTAGGGTAGTTCCTAAACCTAGGCTGGATAGTAGGATTGCGAGTACATAGGGGTTCATTGATGGAGGAGGGACTTTAACCGTCATGTTCGGGGTATGGGCCCGAAAGCTTGATTAGCTGACCCCATCTTAGAAAGTGGTGTAGAGGAAGCACTAAGAGTTTTGATCTCTTGGGCATGGGTTCGATCCCCTTCTTTCTAAGAACTGAGGGGATTTTAGCCCCTATAGGCCACTCTATCAAAGTGGTCCCTAGGCATTCGGGCACAGTTCCTGAATTATAGTTGTGGGGGAAGGCCTGCTAGTGCAATTGGTAGGGCAATGTGCCATAGTACTAGGGCTAGTGTTAGGGGGAGGAAGTTTTTTCACACAAGGTGCATAAGTTGGTCGTATCGGAACCGGGGGTATGAGGCCCGCACTCATAGGAACATAACGGATAATAATGCGGCTTTAATTATAAGGCCAATTGTTGTTAACTCTGGGGCGTGGGGGATGTGTGAGGTTCCTAGGAACAGCACGGCTGATAAGGTGTTTATTAGTAGGATGTTTGCGTACTCGGCCAGGAAGAATAGGGCGAATGGTCCTCCTGCATATTCTACATTGAAGCCAGAGACTAGTTCTGATTCTCCTTCGGTTAGGTCGAATGGGGCTCGGTTTGTCTCTGCTAGGGTTGAGATGTATCATATCGCGGCCAGTGGTCAGGCGGGGGCTAACAATCAGATGCTTTCTTGGGCTGTGCTGAACGTTTGGAGGGTATAGCCCCCTGAGAAGATGATTACTGAGAGAAGGATTAATCCTAGGCTTACTTCGTAGGAAATTGTTTGGGCTACTGCCCGTAGGGCTCCAATTAGTGCATATTTTGAATTTGATGCTCATCCTGATCCTAGAATGGAGTACACTGCAAGGCTTGATAGGGCTAGGATAAACAGGACTCCCAGGTTAAGGTCAATTACGGGGTAGGGTATGGGCATAGGTGCTCACAGTGTCATGGCTAGGGTTAGTGCAAGGATGGGGGTAGCCAAGAATAGAAACGGAGAGGATGTGGAGGGGCGGACTGGCTCTTTAATAAATAGTTTTACTCCGTCGGCAATGGGTTGTAGAAGTCCGTAAGGTCCTACCACGTTTGGTCCTTTTCGCAGTTGTATATATCCTAATACTTTGCGTTCAATTAGGGTCAGGAAGGCTACTGCTAGGAGAACGGGTACAATATAGGCGAGGGGGTTAATTAGGTGGTTTATCAGAGTGTTTAGCATGAACTGGGAAGAGGATTTGAACCTCTGGTTTAAAGGGCTTAGGCCTTTCGCAATTTACCATGCTCTGCCACCCCAGTATGTCCTTGTTTTGGGCGGTTGGGGTTTGGCCCTCCCTTTGTTTAATTTATTTGTTTTCATTAATTAGGGGTGGGGCGTGCTTTAAGCATGGGCCCCTCTTTCCCGATCCTTTCGTACTAGGAAAAGTAGCGTTACAGATAGAAACTGACCTGGATTACTCCGGTCTGAACTCAGATCACGTAGGACTTTAATCGTTGAACAAACGAACCCTTAATAGCGGCTGCACCATTAGGATGTCCTGATCCAACATCGAGGTCGTAAACCCCCTCGTCGATATGGACTCTGGGAGAGGATTGCGCTGTTATCCCTAGGGTAACTTGGTCCGTTGATCGGCTTTGTTGGCCGGATCATTTTTGGTCAGATGTTCTGCGGCTTAGAGATGTATCTCTTGGTTTTAGGGGTTTGGCCCATTCCACTCGGAGGCTTGGTTTTCCTCCGTGGTCGCCCCAACCGAAGGTAAAATTTCAGGTTCCACTAAGTTTTTGCTTTTTATCAAGTTGCTTAACGTGGTTGAATTTTGTACCTTAAGCTCCAAAGGGTCTTCTCGTCTTGTATGGTTATACCCGCTTCTGCACGGATAGATCAATTTCACTGACTTGAAGGGGGAGACAGTTAAGCCCTCGTTTAGCCATTCATACAGGTCTCTATTTAAAAGACAAGTGATTGCGCTACCTTTGCACGGTCAAAATACCGCGGCCGTTGAACCCGTAGTCACTGGGCAGGCTGGACCTCCTATACTCGGTTTAGTTGCAGGAGGCGATGTTTTTGGTAAACAGGCGAGGCTTGTGTTTGCCGAGTTCCTTCCCTTTCTTTTAGTCTTTCCTTTAGGAATAGCACTCCAGTGTAGGATTAACGATTATTAAACTGTGGGGTTTTCCTGATTTTTTTGTTGTTCACATTACTCTCTTGGGTTGGGTTCGTTAATTTCCAGTGGTTTGTCCGATCTGGTATACACTTGTGCTTGGAGAAGAGCAGGTCTTCTTGTTACTCATTTTAGCATAATTTCTTCCATGTGGGCATGGGTTAGCCTGATATTGCTAGGGGAATAAGATTTTTTATCGTTATAATAAACTTCCTTCTGTCTGAGCTTTAACGCTTTCTATTTAGATGGCTGCTTTTAGGCCCACTAAAACAGTGTGTTTTGTGTATTATGATCTTTATCCTCCTGTAAAGGTTGTATCCTTTGTTAGAGGGGCTGTACCCCCTTTAACTAACTCTCGTATATTTCCCTTGATCTTAGTGTTATATCTTTTGATTTGGGGAGTACGAGGCTGAACTTCTATCCATTTCTCAGGCAACCAGCTATCACCAGGTTCGGTAGGTCTGTCACTTCTACCCGGAGCTCTTCCCACTCTTTTGCCACAGAGACGGGTTAGCCCTAAATTTAAATAGGCTGTCTCGGGGTAGCTCACCTGGTTTCGGGGTTCCAAACTAAAGGTCTCTTTGCTTGAGGGTGCTGGCTAAATCATGATGCAAAAGGTACAAGGTTTAGTCTTTGTTTCTTAGTGCTTTTATGGGTTATTTCATTTCTCTTTCAGCTTTCCCTTGCGGTACTTTTTCTATCGCTTTGAGTTTAACCTTTTCTGTCTCCCATACTCAGGTAAAAAAATGGTTTAGTTTATCATGTTAGGTCATGTTTTGTTATTAACATTGTTGGGTTATATTGGTGATTAAGCTAGCTGTTCGGCTCAGGGCGACCCAACTTGCATGGATGTCTTCTCGGTGTAAGTGAGATGCTTAACTAACTCAGCCACGCCCTGGGTTTAATCCAAGTGCACCTTCCGGTACACTTACCATGTTACGACTTGCCTCCCCTTGTCAGTGCTTTAGTGTTAAGTATCTTTATTGCGTTTTGACAGGGGAGAGTGACGGGCGGTGTGTACGCGCCTCAGAGCCGGGTTCAAAAGGACACTCTGCTTCCTTTTTACTACTAAATCCTCCTTCAAGCACTATTTCATGTTGCATGTTCGTAGTGTTCTGTGATAGAAAATGTAGCCCATTTCTTCCCACTTCGTACGCTACACCTCGACCTGACGTTCTGGGTTGTGCCCATTTTGCTTACTTTTATTGCCTTCACAGGGTAAGCTGACGACGGCGGTATATAGGCTGGGATGGCTAGAAGTGGTGAGGTTTAACGGGGGTTATCGGTTCTAGAACAGGCTCCTCTAGGGGGGTCTGAGGCACCGTCAGGTCCTTTGGGTTTCAAGCTGATGCTCGTAGTGCCCGGGCGGACATCTAATTGTAGTTGGATGTCTAGGTTTATGGCTGAGCATAGTGGGGTATCTAATCCCAGTTTGTTTCTCAGTTTTCGTGGGGTCAGGCGGGCTTTATTAAAGCTACTTTCGTGTGATTGGGCTTCGGACACCTAGAAGCGTATGACGGCCAAAGGGCCATTTGGCTTTAAAAATTGATTTGCTTTCCTTAACCACCCTTTACGCCGTGGTTTTATCAACTAGGGCCTCTCGTTTAACCGCGGTGGCTGGCACGAGTTTTACCGGCCCTCTTAACCCTAACTGAGTCAAGTTTTCACTTATGGCTTAATGTCTATCACTGCTGAATTCCCTTGGGGGTGTGGCTTGGCCAGGCGTCTTGGGCTAAAAATTTGTGCCTGATGCCCGCTCCTCGTCCCCGGGCAGGGGATTGAGGGCATACTCACGGGACTGCGGAGACTTGCATGTGTAAGTTGGGTGAGAGCTGATAATAAGGTCAGGACCATGCCTTTATGCATGCGGAGTTTCTTAGGACCCATCTTAACATCTTCAGTGTTATGCTTTAAATTAAGCTACGCTAGC